TCGATTGATGGGAGAGAGGCATATGTGGATTAGTACAATTATTATATTATTAGCATCAGATTCAGGATTCCACGGGATACCGTACTGTACTGGGTCTGGCTTTTTCAATTACTCCCGATCTGTGAAATATGAAATAGAGTAGAGTATGTTTCCCGGGAGTACATACATAAATGGAATTTGTACAATGTAAAATAAATTGAACATAGTTACTGTGTATAGAATAGTATAGAATACTTTTTTTTTAAGATTAAAATAAAAGTATATCCTTTTCGGGCCCTATTTTGTGTAACCTCAATTTCAAATTTTACTAATTTGAAATAATCTATCTCATTCAAATTTCGCATTGAGCTTTTGATATATGCGTCCCATTCCTAATCCAATGAAAGAGGATATTCAAAAAATAAAGATCAAACAAGGATCACTTTTTTATTAGCGAGGTAATGCATTTTTTTTTTTTTTATAAAGGTTTTTCCTTGAAAGAACAAACTTTTTAAATTTATATATAAATATATAAAAAAATAGTTAATTTGATGGAATATTCGATTTTTTTATACCGGAATTTGTACTCGTCTTTATCATACTTCTTTTGTTTTCCAAGAAGATTGGATCATTAAAAAAAGGAGTTTATAACTTAGCTCCTTCCTTTTTTTTCATTGAGCTTCTATTGTTTGTTGGGGTTTGTTTAGAACCAATGGTAAGTGGAAAGGCGGTTAGATGATACTTCATCAGATGATTGTACAAAGAGGGCGGTAGGTTATAGAAAAGAAAGAATGGAAAAGAATGATAAATAAATAAAGGAATTATTGATTGTATCGGGAATCAAATTTTGAGTTCAGTATGGATAAAAGATCGTCCTATGTTATACTATTCAATTCTTGACGATGAATCGATTTGATAGCTCCGATATTGTTATTCATGATATTGATCCGATTCGATATCATCGAGATGTAATGCATCCCATTGAATTTACAGGCGAAAGATTTATTATCTCTATGGGATTAACTCCCGAGTTATTGCGAATTAAAGAAAAATTAAACAATGAGATTATGGAAGTAAATATTCTCGCATTTATTGCTACTGCACTGTTTATTCTAGTTCCTACTGCTTTTTTACTTATAATATACGTAAAAACAGTCAGCCAAGGTGATTAATTTGAATTAAACTTGATTTTTTATTTCTTATCAATAATTGCAGAGAAGAAAAGGATAAAAATTTCGCGTCTTAAATGAAATGGGCAGACTAGAATCAGTCGTATTCTATGAGATACGATAGTATGGTAGAAAGATTCAGATATTTCTTTCTACCATACTATCTAGTATTGTTATTGTAGTGTATAAAGTTGTATTGTAATGCGGGTTAATTTAATATAGATTAATATAGATCAATCTACAATAGTATCATAGATCAATCTACAATAGTATCATCATATTCCTTTTCTATATATAGAAATCGATTTAATTACGTATATATATTTAATTACGTATATATAATTAATTACGTATATATAATATATATAGTGATAATGTATATTATATAGTATCCCAATTCTATTTCTTTACTTTATCTATTTGTATTTAATTTGTGTTGATTTCAATTAAATTAATTTGAAATAATCGAAAGCGACTTTTACGATTCGAATTCCTAGATTTCTGATTATTTTCAATATGAATCCCGATCGAAAGAATCAATGACTTCTTCGGATTTCGAAAAGGATTAGTAAAACCCGTCGACTTTTAACGTTTGAACCATGATATGAAATGGGTTCAATAAAACAAGCAAAACATAAATAAAATTTCTAAAATAGTAAAACTAAAACAAGCGGCGCAATATGTGACTCGCCCAAGACAATATTTTAGGATGTGCAGTATCTCGTTGGACAACTACTATGTTGTTTCCCAATGTGTATCCACGTAATGGAATAACCGAATAGTTTTCTCTTTGATCTTTGAACAGTAAAGAGGTAAACAAAATAAAAAAAAAAGTTCCGTTCTTCCTCATGGTCCATATCTAACTTTGGTAAGAGTCAGTTCATCGAAATAGAAAATTTATGAAGAATTCAGTTGGAATAAATTTCCTACCATTTGTATTCCTTTTACTTTTTTTACTTTCAAAATACGAACACGGAAATAATTGAAATATTTCTTTGATTGAAAGAGTATTCTTCATATATATTTATTATTCATAGAATACATTACTCAACTAAAATCCAAGAGAATTTCGAAATGAAGATATTTTTCATTTCTATTTCAATTTAAAAATAAAATTTTAAATTGAAATAGTGAAATTTAAAATAAAAAAAACTTTGGCGAACGATCTATAAAAACAAGTGATACTGTTTAGTTCCTAAACTCAATTAGTAGTACTTCTAGAGTCCACTCCTTCCCCATACTACTAGTGAAAGGGAAAACGTAAAGACTACCATTAAAGCAGCCCAAGCGAGATTTACTATATCCATGTGAATTATGTCCTCTATCTCTATGAAGGAATTATTCAATTATTG